TTCTCTAATAACTTCTTGGATGTCTTCGATGTCGATGTCTTCGATGTTTTGACTAACATTTGCTTTTCCTTTAGTTGCTTTTCCTTTAGTTGCTTTTCCTTTAGTTGCTTTTCCTTTAGTTGCTTTTCCTTGACTAACTTCTTCTTCCTCTTCTTCTTCTTCTTCTTCTTTTCCTTTGAAATTTAAAAGAAGTAACTTCATAGGTCTAAGCCACGGGTTCATTTGATATGTCCTCTTACGTAGCAGAAATTCTGGGAAGAACCAATCTTCCTGATTCGAATCTTCCTCATTCGAATTCGCTCTGGGTGCCTTTAAGATTTCTTCATTCATTCCCATCCAATTAAAAAAGCTTTTTTTGTCTTCTTTGATTTCTGGATTTTCTTTGAGTTCTGGATCTTCTTTGAGTTCTGGATCCTTTTCGATTTCTGGATCCAAGAGCATTTTTGGAACGATATCATAAATAAGACCTCTATTCTCATTCTCAATTATTTCAGAATTCTCATTCTCAATTATTTTAGAATTCTTAGTCTCAATCTTAGTATTTGTATTATGGTTAGGGTCGATCTTTTTCCCAGCCTCCAAATTGACTAGATATTTTTCGAAAAACTTCCAATCAAAGTCCATATATTTTCTTTCAGGTTTTTTCTTTCGCATTTTTTTCAGAGACATATAAACCTTGTCTAGATAATTGTCTAGAGAATTCTTGTCTAGATAAACCTCGTCTAGATAATCCTTGTAATAATCCTTTTCTAGATAAAGCTGGTCTAGAGAATCCTTGAAATAAACCTTGTCTAGAAAACTCTTGTCTAGATAATCCTTGTGATAATCCTTGTCTACATAAGTATTGTCTAGATAATTGTGTAGATAAGTATTGTCTCGATAAAGCTTGTCTAGAAACTTCTTGTCTAGTATACAATCCTTGAAATAAGTTTTGAAAACAATCTCCTCTGGTATATCAAATAAGTCGATCTCTTGGCTCTTATTTACTTGTAATGGCAATTTTGAAATAGAGGAGTCCTTCTTAGTTTCAGAAGAAATGTATTTATATGCTAAAAGATCATATTTATAGTTTTTCTTAAACTTAGTTTTTTGATTTCTTACTAATGAATATACTTCAGAATCATCTTGTTTTTTGGAATGAAGTAATGGGTCTTTTTCATATGAATCTCCTTTATTTAAATCGTTATTTTGAGGCGTATGGCGTCGGTTGACTTTATTTCGCCAGGTTTGTGCGCCTACTCGCTCCCAATGAACCTTAGATAAATTGTATTGAGACTGACCTCTTAACCAGTTTTTCCATGGATTCGTTCCAAAATTTCGAAGTTTCTTATGCTTTAATTCGGAATCAAATATTCCCTGTCTTTCAAAAGAATCCTTTATTGCAGTCTTAAGAAAAAAAGACGTTCCGCGATATTGAAGAACAGATCTTAACTTATCACTAACTAGGGTTTGTGATAATTTGTAAAATACATATGCTTGTGACAGGGAAGATAAATTTGGCAAGGAAGCAAATTTCGGAACAATCTGTGACTTCCGCTTATTTATATTTTTTATAGTCGAACTAAAGGTAATTCTTTTTTGATTTGTTTCAGTATTGGAAATGTCTTTCTCAAAAAATTTTTTTGTTAAATTGATTCTAGGAATCTTAATGATACATAGAAAGATATCTAGGTATATTTTGTATATTTTTTCAATGAAAATTTTTTGAAAATAATTCCATTTACTTATTAATCGAACATTTCTTCTTTTTACAATTTTCCAAATATTTTTTGGTGATTCTACATTATTATTTTGCTTTTTGTTGTTAGGACTATTATTTAGTCCTGGAGTTACTTTTTTTTTTTCTTTTGTAATTCTTTCTATTTGATTTTTGATTGTGCTTGTTCTAGTAATCAGATTTTGTATTTTTTCTTCTGAATTTGTAGAAGCTGTAGATCGAATTTGACTAAATGATTCATGAATTATCTCATTGCTGATTATAGAATCTTTTTCTTTTTGAGTTTCACTCGATTCATCTACTCCTATCCCTTTCAATCTTGTATTTTTTTTTATTATTTTCAAAATTGTGCTTTTTAGAACTAGAACCCTTTCTTTAAGCCGTTTTATGCTTTCTTTAAGCCGTTTTATGCTTTCTTTTGGGTTTCCTAGAACTCTAACAAAATTTTGCTTTATTTTTTGGTTGAAAACGCTTCTTATAAGTCGAAAGGCGCTCCCTTCCAATTTTTCTGCTGCTAATCTTTGACTTTTTTTGCCTAGTTCGTTAAAAATGGGCCCCCAAAAAATGGAAAAGGAACGGTTGGGTCGGGCACCACCCCAAGGATAGTCAGCTAGTCCCCAGACAGACCTTATAAAAGCATAATTGTTGGTTATCCTTTGTCTATCATCCGCTGTGTGCCAAGGTTTCAACTCTAAAGGCCATAAAACTTTGACCTGAAGACCGTATTCCCACCACTCCTCCGGAAAGTTGCTGATGGATATGACGCCTATAGCAAAACCGTCATCGTTGCATAAAAGATGAGTCTCGTTTTCCCAGTCCTTTCTATCCTCAGCCCACTCGGGCTGCTGCAAAAATAAGATACGACCCATATTTTTAGCTATTATCGCTAAAGGCAATGCAATATATCTTCTAAAATAGGAGTTAAAAATTAATACGATACCTCTTACTCCTAGCCCATAATAAAGCTCATTCCATGCATCTATTCCATCCATCCGGAACAGCTCTTCTTCGGGGTCTAGTTCGATTTTCTCTTTTTTGATTCTTTTCAATTTTTTCCGTTCTTTCAATGCTTTGCTTTTTTTTTCGTCTATCTTCCTTTTTGTCTTCCTTTTTGTCTTCCTTTTTGTTTTTGTCTGTTCTTTCTTAGGTCCCTTAAGAGTGAAAAGGTCCCCTTTTTTGATTCCAAACCTATGCAGCAAATTTTGCATTTTCAAAATAAGGGGTTTCACTACCCTAAAAGAACTAGACAGTGTACTTTTTAAGAAGCCCAAAAAAAGAGGGGAATGCGGAAACATTTCAATCTGTCTTACAACAACTCCGTTTTTACGCCTTAGGACGCTCGCAACACCTTTGATGTCATCCTGATGCCAAAATTGGTCGCGCACCGCTCTCAAGGAGGTCCTCCACACGTCCTTATTCTCGGTTTTCCACTCGATATTGGTGATGAGGCTGCCAACGTGAACATGAGCAAGGCTTTTCTCAAAGTCAATACTATAAGGGTCTCCCCCACTCTTGATCAAATCCTTCTTAACCTTCTCATTAATCTCTTTAGCAATCTCCGGATCAATCTTATTACTATCTTTAGAAAGATTTTTGATAAGTAAATTTTGAGTATCCTGATTCAAAATAATTTCATATTTGTATTGTGCTGATATAATATCAAAGCACTCATTATCTCCCCGCTTGGTCACAAAGGGTTCGCCCAGGTCGTATGCGACCTCGCGGAGTAATACGTATGACCAGCGAGGGACGCGTTGACCGATGTGCGCTCGTCCCACACTTTCTCCCACTTTATAAGTCCTTAGTTGCTTTAGCTTTTTTAGTTTTCGCTGGTTCCAATCAATGCCTCCCCCCCCTTTTTCCCAAGGCTTAGAAAAAAATTTTGCCAAAGGATTATAATATAATTTTCCTTCTGCTCTTAGTTTTAGTGTTTTACTTTTTAGTATCGCGAACATTCTCTCTTCAAATTTTGGGGACTCGAAAATGAAACCTGGCAAAAGGGTCTCATGAATTTGATTTAGAGCAAGGATTTGCTTAAGTTGAGATTCTGTAGGTTCATCGTCGATTCTTTCACGAGATTGCATTGCATTCTTTTTTCTTCGACGAGATTGCATTGCATTCTTTTTTCTTCGACGAGATTGCATTGCATTCTTTTTTCTTCCACTAGATTTACGAGATTTAATTACATTGTAGACTTTTTCACGAAATTCACCCAATTGAAGAAGTGCCCTTTCTTCGCTTAGACGTGCTTCTTCGCGTCGACGTGCTTCTTCGCGTAGACGTGCTTCTTCGCGTAGACGTGCCTCTTCTTCCCTTTTCTCCTGTTCTTTGCTTTTCGGTGCCTTTTCTTCGCTTTTCTCCTTTTCTTCGCTTTTCTCCTTTTCTTCGCTTTTCTCCTTTTCTTCACTTTTCTCCTTTTCTTCGCTTTTCTCCTTTTCTTCGCTTTTCTCCTTTTCTTCGGGATCCTCGATTACTTTTCTAAACTTTTTGATTCTTCCACGAGAGGGCCCATTCAACAAAGGATCATACCTTTTTGGTAGGCAGAGGCAGGTTTCGTTCATTTTCTCAATACAAACCCGAGTCCTTTTGTCGAGTATATCTAGAAAAAGAAATCCCGTGTCTAGAGCCTCAATTCTCTTTATAAACTCGTTATTTAAGTTGTTTTGTCTTTGTTTGTTCTTATAAAGCCAATCTTTGTCTAGTTTATCAAAGGAGAGTCTTTCTACTGTGGACGAAGATATCATCCCTTTCGTCAGTTCCTTAAAACTAGAAAAACTAGGAGGATCTGTAAAAGATATTCTTTTTTTTCCATCACTTCGGCATGTATCAAAAAAATATTGCGAAGCTTCCTTTCTTACAGCCCCAAAAAAGTGTTGATTGCTTATGTATCGTACTGGACGAGTCCATTGAAACTGAAAAAAATCGGCCGCTAAAATGCCTTCCACCACTATGGGTGCTTTTTGATCTTTTTCTTCATCCAGATCCGCTCCACAACGCGTGGGAGGAATTTCTTCTTTGAATAGCACTTTTTTTCGTGCAATCTCCTCTTTCTTTTCCTCTTTCTTTTCCTCTTCCTTTTCCTCTTCCTCGTCCTCCCAGTAAGTGTCAGCTTCTCGGCCTTGTCTGGCTAACCAATTTGGTTGCAGTTGTGGGGCTTGGACGCTTGTCAGTGGATGTGGAAAAATGAATAAAGGTATTCTGCCTAAATAGTAGGCACAGGTAACAAATAAGAAAATATTCACGAACCGACCCGTGTTTCTCCTCAAGTTTATTAACAGCAAGT